GCTCAAGAAAGACTCCAGAAGATATTGATCGTAAATAAGAAGACTGTTTACGAAGAAACAGGAATATATATTCGCATTCATATACATAAAAATTATGTAGGAACCAAAAGAATCTTTTCTTTCTTTTTGAAAAGACATAAATAGATTTTTTTGAAGTAATGAGACTATTAAAATTATGATATTCGTGGAAAATCAATCGCAATAAATGCAAAGAAGGAACATCTTTGATCCAGCATTTAAGGATTTGAACCAAGATTTCCAGATGGATGGGATAGGGTATTAGTAGATCCGACACATAATTTAAATGTGATAATTTATCCTCTAAAAAAGGAAATATTGAATGAATAGATCGTAAATTCTGAGATTTTGGTATTCTTTTTTCTTCAAGGGATGATACTAATCGCGACGAGAATGAAATTTCCAGAATGACTCCAAAACCTTCTGATACCATTTGAGAATAAAAATGATAAGAAAAAGAATTCTTGTGCAGCGAAAATCCATTTTGGTTAGAATCATTCACCGAAGAAATCAAATATTTCTGTTGATACATTCGAGTAATTAAACGTTTCACAAGTACCAAACTAGATTTATTGTCATAACCGATAATTTCCACAGGTTCATAAAAAATAAAACTATTGAAGCTATGATAATGAGCAAGTGAGTAAATATACTCCTGAAGGAGTAGCGGATATAGGAATCTCTCTTTTTTCAATCTAAATATCCTTGGAATTCTGCTATTTAAATACATTTCTACTTTAACCTTTAACCAAAAAAGAGAGGCATTTCTTGTGTTAGGAAATGATACATAGTGCAATATGGTCAGAACGGCGTATGTATTTATGTTGTCTATAGTCTATTTTAGTCTATTTTAAATTGAAAGAATATAAAATAAGATAGATTTTTTTATAGACTTTTTATACTTTTTAAACTTTTATACTGTACTGTTATTCAAAATCATAAGAATAATCTCAGAAGTAAAAAATTCGAAAATTTCAAATTATATAAAAGTAAGTAAGAACAAATAAAGAATATATACCCCGGAGACAAAGAGCCCAATCTACAGATCTTTTTATTTTCCTTTTTAATTTAACTAGGAAGATAGGAGTAATAAGAAAAAAAAAGAAAAAAAAACAATAAGAAAAAGGGTAAAAATCTTTTATTTTCGCAACCCAATCACTCTTTTGACTTTGGAAATAATAATTTTTTATCACTATACTCTTTCTTCTACACATTCGTCTCCAATCCACAATAAAGAATAATTAGGATTAAGAAAAAAAAAGAATCAATGGTCTCACAAGAAAACCTTTTCCCACATCAGGCACTAATCTATTTTTAACGTATAATTAGTAATTTAATCAGGTAATCATTCAAATTAAGAAGGGAAGCTCGTTGCTTTTTTGTCTTACTCGAATTGGAGCCATAAGGCTCTATCCATTTATTCACTAGACCCAAAATACTTTACCGAACTTGAAAAAAGTTCTAAAAAGAAGAATTCTTGTTCTATTTATATTCTGATTACTAGAATTCTTCTTTTTTTTCTATTCTTTTTACGACATGCTCTTTTTTCCATTCATTACCTTTCAGGATCAGTCGCGATCTTATAAACTATACCAATAGTCTAGACGAATTTATTCATCCAAATGTGTAAAAGATCATAGTCGCAATTAAAAGCCGAGTACTCTACCATTGAGTTAGCAACCCGGATTAATATGAAGTGTAGATATGATCGAAAGAAAAAAAAATTCAGCAAACTCATACATTTTACTAGAATGAAGTAAAGAGCCAATAGGGAATGGGGATAAAAAGATCTATTTATATATGATTTATGATTATAATCAAATTATATTTGTTTGATATGCCATTGTCAATATGAATGTATTTTTTAGAATTTAGAAAACAAGATTCAAGAAATTCTATGAAAATTTGTGTCGGATTAGCATAACATAAAGAATCAAACTTTGAGTGGAAAAAAATAAGGACTAAGAAAAAGGTATAGATAGAAAAAGAGTGGCTTTCTTTAACCAAAAAAAGAAAGATACAATACAAATACAAGAAGAAAGATTACCCCCCTTGTTGGGGGGTTACACAAAAAGAAGAAAAAGAAGAATAAAATAAGTATGAATAGAATAAGAAAAAAAGAAACTTTGAATATTGAATAAAGAATTCAATAAAGATAGGTACTATTTATCCTATAACTTTATCCTAGACTTTTTTTATTTATGATTCTTGTTTTTCTTTTCTTTTTTTATCAAAAGAAATTTGAAATTCTTTAAAGAATTCTGTCTTGTTTAAAATATCATAAACAGTTCCTGTGGGTTGAGCACCTTTTTCAAGGAAAGATAAGATAGTAGGAACGTTTGAATAAGTTTGATTCTTTATCGGATCATAAAAACCCACTTTTCGAAGATCTCTTCCTTCTCTTCGGGATCGAACATCAATTGCAACGATTCGATAGATGGCTCATTGGGATAGATGTAGATAAAAGATGCCCCCCTAGAAACGTATAGGAAGTTTTCTCCTCATACGGCTCAAGAAAAAATGATTCTAATTTATAGAATTAGACTTAAATTTGATTTTTTTTCTTCTTTACAGAAAAAGAAATTTCATTTATACTCCTAACTCAAGTTGGATATTTTTAAAAAAGTTAAAAAGGAAATCCTTAAAATTTCTTGAGCTGTCTCTAACCTCTTTTTTTGTCTATTTTCAGATCTATTTTTTTTACTCGTTCTGATCCAATTGTTGAGACAAGTTAAAAAAGTGTTTCCTTGTTACGAAATTTGTTGTCTTTGCTTTGCGCTTTTTTAAATCATTAGGTTTAGACATTACTTCGGTGATCTTTACTCCTTTTCAAAAAGGCAGCAACATACCTTTTGTTTTTTGTTCTTTCTATGGAAAAGGGAAAAATCATTTTATTCCTTTGTGATACACTTTTAATCGAAACATGTTAAAAATTTCGACAAATTTGATTTTTTTCATTTCAAACTTGTTCAATTTTGAACCTCTCCATTTATCTATATTTAGATATTGATGATATATTTACAAAGTTGATCTAACTTATTGATTGTAATTAACCCTAGATTATTACTCCGATATAAAGAATCAATTATTTTTGCTCGAGCTCCATCATATGTTATACCTTTATATATACCATTAGATACCATTAGTATCTTTATTTAGCAACCCAAGACAAATTCAATCAGATTCCTAGCAGAACAAATGATGTCGAGACAAGAGCATCTTCATTCGTATAGAAGATGGTGGATCTCATAATCCACAGCCAATCATGTCCTTCAAGTCGCACGTTGCTTTCTACCACATCGTTTCAAACGAAGTTTTACCATAACATCCCTATAATTTTATTTTAATTTGGAACCATATGCAATTGATTCAATATGGAAGAATGAATAGTCATTGGCTGAACCGATACATAAGAATCTACACTTCTAGACTTATAGATTAAGTCTATACCCGGATAAGGATTTCACTTAAAATTACCCCCATATTTTCTCATATGAATAATATCACATAAAAAAACAAATCAGTTTTAAGCAAACTTATTTACATCTTCAACAAATCTTTCAGGATTGTCCATCATAAGTTTTTTTTATTAAAATTAAAAGAAAAAAGATTATAAACCTAAAAAAATACTTTAGCTTTACTTTCATTCAGATGAAAAAGAAATCCCTATGAATGGATAAAAGTTTTTAGTTAACTAAATATTTCATTGAAATATTCATAAATATTCAATTCATAATGAATTAGAGAATAAGAATAGAATCTGAAATAATAAGATATTCTTAATAAAAAAAAAATATACAAATAGACAATTTCTATTCTTATATCTTATGTAAGAATTATGTATTTATGTATGAATATATTCGAGTATATTCATATATATTCATATCCTAATATATTCGGATTTACTTTTTTTTTTACCATCTCCAATTAAATCTTATTTTCATTTCATTTAAATAATTTAAAACAGAGAAACAGAGAGATAGTTTGAGAATAAAGTTTCTTTATTTTCATTATTAGAAAGTCTAAAAAGTCTTGTGTAAGGTAAGATCAAAGAAAAGATCAGAATCCGAGGATTCTGATCTTTTCGCATCCATCCCCATCATAAAAAAACAAATAATTGTTTAATTCAAATTTCAATTTCAATCGAGAATAATTTTTCGTTTCTGATGCAAACGATCTGGGACGGAAGGATTCGAACCTCCGAGTAACGGGACCAAAACCCGTTGCCTTACCGCTTGGCCACGCCCCATTCTTTTTGGTATAAGAAAAACTAAGATAAATATTGGTTATCCGTCAATAACCAACCTAAAGAAATATAGGAAATGTTGCCTCTAGGATTCAACATAATTGATATAGAATCAAAAAGATTAATTGATCATTACTTATAATTCAATTAAGATATTTTAGGAAAATAGAATTCCTTGTATTATTATTTGATTGGATAATGGAAGGAAGGATTCTTGATTGGGGAGAAGTCAAATAAAAATAAGAATTTCTTTCTTTTATCTGCCTTTTTTATTTTCTTTCAATTTTTCACAACTCAATCCAATCTGATAATTTATTCTTCAATTTAATTGAAATCTTTAACTTTAAGAACAAGAAAAGAATATTTATTATGCTTAATATCTTTTATTTAATTTGTATCTGTCTTAATTCTACCCTTTCTTCGAGTAGTTTTTTCTTCGCCAAATTACCTGAGGCTTATGCCTTTTTCAATCCAATCATAGACGTTATGCCAATTATCCCTTTACTCTTTTTTCTCTTAGCCTTTGTTTGGCAAGCTGCTGTAAGTTTCCGATAAGAATTGAATCTCTAATCTATATTCAATTCATAATTTTTTTGATAAAAAAAGATGAGATTTTAGATTTTATTTTGAAAATCAATAAGATCATAAATAAGATTCAGATAAGTCTAGACATTAGGAACCCTCGATTCAAAAAATATAATATTTTCTATTTTATATTGATTTTATATTGAATAAGGGAAAGGGGCGATGATCATTATCTTTTCTTTAAAAAGCTAATCAGCTTCTTTCTTTTGTTCTAATCTTTACTTTCTAAGATCTCATACCCCATAAAATTACTTAATTATAGATATGAATATGGCAAGAAATTTTTGGTAACGAAAAAATACGAATCTGATTACATTAGAAAAGAAATTTCAAAAAAACTTCCTTTTTTTTTCATCTTTAGAGCGATAGTATGTGTCGTAAAATAGGTGATCTATTTCCTTAAAAAAAATGATCTTATCTTATCTTGGAGATTTGTAATGCTTACTCTTAAACTATTCGTTTACACAGTAGTAATATTCTTTGTTTCTCTATTCATCTTCGGATTCTTATCTAATGATCCGGGGCGTAATCCTGGGCGTGAAGAATAAAAAAAGAGATGAGATTCGTTTTTCCTTTTTTTTCATAGGTAAATGTATAAAGAAAATAAATGGAATAGATGTTAGATAAAGAGAAAAGATTCATAAATAAAGAATAATCAAAAATTATTCCAATTATAAAATCTCAAGTGATCGGAGAGGGGTCGGAGAGAGAGGGATTCGAACCCTCGATACGAATTATTCGTATAACGGATTAGCAATCCGACGCTTTAGTCCACTCAGCCATCTCTCCCCATTCAAAATTGGAAATTTATCATGTGATTTCACACATGAAGTCAAGATTAATAACAATTTTGATTTTACTTCAATGATTCAAAAAAGATTTCTCGAATAGAAAAAATACCTTACTTTTTTTCTTTTGTACAAAACAAAAACTTCATTTCTCCGGCCTGGTTAAGTATAAGTACTGGCCGGGCCAGTACTTCTTTTGTTCCGACAAATAAGAATTTTTATTGAAACGAGAAGAGGAATTTTCATTGCCATTCCTAATTCTTATAAATTTGATAAGATTCTAATAGATAGATAGAATAGAAGAATAGAATATAGAATATATAGATATATATATAATTATAAATAGAATTATAATTATAGAATATCTAAATATATAGTCTAAATATTAAATATATAGAATAGATATTTTCTTCTATATTAATTCTATTAACTCTTACTATTAATCTATGAATTCTTAATTTAGATATAGTTAGATATAGATAATAGCTAACTTAATAGATAATTTTTTCAATAATTTCTAAGATAATCTATCTATTCTATTTTCATTTTAGAATAGTGAATCTTTATAGCTTTATAGTAAAAAAATAGTAAAAGTGTTCTAGTACTCTTACTAGTACTAGTAAGAATATTTAGAGTCTTTATTTTTTTATTTCTTATTAATATAAATCTTATTAATATAAAAAAATTACTATATTAAATCTTAATTAACTATTAAGACTTCTTAAGGGATTTATTAAAATGAATATAATACTAAACTTCAAATTTCATTTAGAATGAAATTTATTTTCCATTAATGAAGAGAGGTTTCAAAAAAGAAAATACTTCTAACTTTAGTACACTATTGAAATTTGACTAAACTTTTTGCTATTTACCTATTATTTTCTTTTTCTTTCAAAGTTATCCCGCGGTGGAACAAAATACGTGTTAATGCTGAAATTTTCATGATTCTGATGCTATCTTGACTACATCTAATTACTTTGTTGGACAAAAAGCCCATTTATATCCAATAATAAATATGTAGCGGGTATAGTTTAGTGGTAAAAGTGTGATTCGTTCTATTAAAAACTTAAATAGTTAAGGGGTCTTTCCTTTTTTTTTTCATATTCCGATCAAAAAACTTTATTTCTTAAAAAGATTTAATACTTTAATCCCTCAATAGTACATTTGAGGAAAAAATATACATTATCACGATTTCTATCCAAAAGACAATCATAATTTTCATAAAAAAATTGTATTATGGAGTCGAGAAGCATAATTTTTTTGATTGGTTCAATTCTTCCAATTCAATGAGTATGAATAAGAGATCTATGGATAATAGTACAAAACTTTCAATCGTAACTAAATCTTCAATTTTTGCGTTTTAAAAATAAAAAGGGGAAATTGAAGCCAAAATAGCTATAAAATGATGGTTTTGGTTTACTAGAACCCTCGGCTTTTTATTTGAGCTCGGTAGAAACAAAATTATTTTCCTTAGGATCCCACAAGTAGAAAAGAAATAGGGAACGAAGTAACTAGACTAGAAAGATTTGATAAAATCCCCTCTTCTATAGGGATCATCTAAAAAGCAAGTAGCTTTAGATGCATTCGTAAAAAAAGCTGACATAGATGTTATGGATCTCATTTTTTCTCTGGTGGGAATACATAGATCTTCCATAAAGGAGCCGAATGAAACCAAAATCTCATGTTCGGTTTTGAATTAGAGATGTTAAAAATGATCAACCAACATCGACTATAACCCCTAGCCTTCCAAGCTAACGATGCGGGTTCGATTCCCGCTACCCGCTCCACTATATACTCATTCCTTGACTTCATATTATATACAGATGCATTATCTTTTTTGATATGCATCCTTTTTCTTTTTAT